TTCGGCATCTCCCTGACCAAATCCCCCCACATTAGGATTGCTTGTTAATGGTTGATCAAGCTTGATGGATTCACCCTCTGAAATAAGAAGTTCTGGCCCTGGAGGTATAATATCAACCACTTGGTGCCCATCCGATGCATCAACGATGATTATTTCATATCCTCCTTTTTCTTTGCGTACTATTCTGCTTACTATACCCGCGGATGTAGCATTATAGACTGTATTGTTACTCTTGCTCCCATCAGGATAAATCTGACCCCTTCCCCTATTCCCACCTACATATATGGGATATTTTAAGAAGTGAACGTCTTTCTTCGTAGCAGGGTCGGGGGAAAGAATGGGAAAGACGATTTCACTATATTTCTGACCTGGAACAGGACCTATTACAAGAATATTTCTTTTATTGGGACGATAACTTTGAAAAGACAGATTTCCTATCTTTTCTTTCACCTCGGGGGAAATACGATCGGGGGGGGCTAATTCGAATCCCTCGGGTAAAATAAGAACAGCCCCTACATTCAAAGCCCCTTTTTTACCATTAGCAAGAACTTGTTTCAGTTGCATATCATAAGGAATTCGAACAACTGCTTCAAATACAGTATCAGGAAGTACAGCTTGCGGAACTTCAATATCCACAGGCTTATTAGCTAAATGGCAATTGGCGCATACAATTCGCCCAGTTGCTTCTCGTGGATTTTCATAACCTTTCTGCGCAAAAATGGGATACGCATTTGAAATAGATGTTCGAGTTATTACATATATCATAATCGATACAGAAATAGATCGAGTGATCTGTTCCTTTACCCAAGAAAAAGTATTTCTATTTTGCATGATCCAATCATTCATCCAGGAATTTCTACAATAAATTAGATAGGTAGCTAGTATAGTTCCCTATCCACGAGTCTGCCATTGTACCGAAATAATTCTATTTAAATAGGACAAATACCTTGAAGAGGTAGAAGTATAAAGAAAAAATAAGTCAAATGGAAAATGCTTTCTTTATGCGCGAAGAAAAATTTTGATTGATATCAGGAGATCAAATAAATTCTTCATTCATTCATCGAATGATAAATGACTACAAGTGAAGGAGATACGCGATTTAAAAAAAGGAAGATCCAATATTTCACAATTGTATCTAGAATAACTGGAAAAGTGGAAACAAGACCTGATATAATTTGGTCGTTATGAGCCAATCCAAAATCATTGTAGATCGAACCAATCATTAGTTCCCAGCCATGGGTCGAGTGAAATCCAATCCATAAATCAGTAACTAAAAGAATCGAAAAAGCTTTTATTGTGTCATTTAAGTTATAGAAGAATTCCTGAACCCAAGAATTAAGAATGACAAGTTCTTCATTACCCAGAAGAAAATAACCGCTTAAAATAGCGAAACATATTATATTTGTCAAAAAATGCAAAATGATATGGAGATGATATTCATTGTGTGTTTTGACCAATTGTATCGTTTCCTTGTGTATTCCTATACGAAGCTTTTTTAGGTTTTGTATATCTGTTTCTGGGTATTCTTTTATCATTTCATCCAACAAGAGTAGTTCTTCTAATTCTAGGAATTTTTCTAGAACATTTTTCTCTTGAATATCATTCAAAAGAGTTTCGGATTGCCTAGTATTCCACCAATTAATAATCCAAGGTTCGAGACTTTTTTGAAATGAGAGAGAGACCCACCAGGGCAAAAATACTATAGATGCAATATATGGGAGGGAAATCAATGCTTTCTTTTTTTTTTTCATTTTTTTATCTGTGAATTGTTAATGAACTGCTTCATTTGTCAACTCTATCTGATCTGATGTTTCTCTAAAGCACAAGTTCTATAACAAGGTATGGAACCTATGGATCTATTCCTATTTTTGTATAATAATTGACTCCTTAGATCCAGAAGGAATTAAGGAATATAGAAATACAAAAAATAAGGGTCCTTTTTCGGATGAAAAAAAAAAATTAGAAATGTTGCACCGTTTAACCACAGCACAGGAATACGGTATCAGTTCAAAATACTTCAATTGGTACGCGCAAGAAATAGGCCAATTCAGCAGCTTTTTGCTCAATTTCTCGCGGAGTCAAATTCTCATCAGTACGAGTCAAGGGAATGTTTCCTTGGCCTCTGATTTCCATATAAAGAATACGACGAGGAAAAAGACCCTCTTTAACCTCCATTCTGATTGATTGGATATCTTTCATAAAGAAGCGAAGGAAGATGCGACGATTTATTCCAGGGAATCCCCAACGAAAAATACACATTATTCCTTCTTTTCTATCGAATCGGTCATAACCACTACCTACATTCCATGAAATTGTGCACCACAAATATGAACTAATGAATAGACCCGCGATCCCATAGAAAGACATCACGATTCCTTGTGGAAAAAAAATGATTTGCTGAGATGGAAATCCAGGTATCAGATTCCTACCAAGATAACTAGAAGTTCCAACCACTAAGAATCCTAGTGAACCTAAAAAAAGGATACAGGCCCAGCAAAAATTACTTGCTTTTCGAGACCCTGTTATAAGTTCTATCCATATATGTTCTGATCGCCAGTTCATACTATACTAGATCCACTTACATTCGATTGGAATTCAGAAAAATTCTGACTTTACTTTTCATGATGCCGAAATAACTTTTATAAACTAGCACTAGTCTGATATGAACCATTAGGAATAATTGGTTAGATACATATACTTTCTATTATAAATATTCGCCGATCATTTTTAACCAGATATACCCGCATATCATATACATACATTTATGCGGATACATGATATCCGCATGCATAACAGTTCTTTCATTTGTGTTCGGAAAAATCCACATATTGTCCCATATTACACTAAACAAATATCTGTATTATGATTCAGTGTTGAAATAAATTAATGAAATTTGGTCCCATCGGATCTAGACAATCTTATTTTTTTGGACATGAAGAAATAAAGAAGCCATTGCAATCGCAGGAAATACTAGGCCCACTAAAGGGACAAAAATAGAGGGTAAGTTAAGATCTGTCATAGAATGGGTACCTCGATTTAATATTTGTACCTATTATAAAGATATCTTATGATAAGTATCCCTATTATATAGAAACTATTCTAAATAATATTAATATTTAAGTAGTTAATAAGTGCAAGGAATGAGAACTAAATGAAGTGTACCTATTCATCTTTTTAGACGAATATATATGATAATCCGCTTTAAGTTTAATAAATTTTATTATTCCCCCATCCTTTTCTTTTATTCTTTCTAATATAATAAAAGGTTTTTTATTAAAATTAACAAGTTTTTTATAAGTTCGCGACTCTAACTAAGCTAATTCAATCCAACAAACAAAGATTCCTAGTAAAAAATGGGAGTTCTTAGTAGACATGGAAATCACTTCTATTCTATATTTTCATTTTATTTCGATATTTTTTTTTTTGCGTTTTTATTCAAAGGAAAGAAACCGTGCAGCTGAAATAACTCACTCAGAACACCTTTTAAAAGATTACGCGGTACGATTGGATCAAATAAGCCCTTATGGAATGAATACTCAGCCGCTTGTGAACCGTCGGGTACTGTTTTATTCAATGTTTGTTCAATTACTCTTTTACCCGCAAAAGCAATGTAGGCGTTGGGTTCAACAACAATAACATCTCCTAACATACCAAAACTGGCAGTTACTCCACCAGTTGTAGGAGATGTAAGGATTGATACATAGAATAACTTTTTATTTGATTGATAATTATATGAAACAGAAGATATTTTAGCCATTTGCATCAAGCTCAAACTTCCTTCTTGCATACGTGCTCCCCCAGAAGCACACACAATAATGACAGGTAGAGATCGATTAGTAGCATACTCGATCAAACGGGCGATTTTCTCGCCTACTACAGATCCCATACTACCCCCCATGAACTGAAAATCCATAACCCCAACTGCTATGGGAATACCATTTAGTTGACCTATGCCTGTTTGAACAGCTTCAGTTAAACCTGTCCTTCTTTGATAAGAGTCGATACGATCTCTATAAGGTTCTTTCCCTGAATGAAATTCAATGGGGTCCGTGGGGACCATATCTTCATCCATGGGATCCCAAGTGCCCGGATCAATCAACAGTTCGATTCTATCTGAACTATGCATTTTCAAATGATATCCACACTGTTCACAAATATTCATTTTTGACCTAAAAAATTTTTTATAATTTAATCCATAACAATTTTCGCATTGAACCCATAAATTTCTGTATTTTTTATTTATATCAAAATCATTAGATCTTCCTCTTATATTGAAATCGCGGTTGTTACCACCAGTTCTTATACTAGAATTCCTGCTTTGACTACCGCTTAGGCCCTCCGTACAAATGAAACTAGAAATGTAACTGTCACTGTAATTGTCGGTACCGTTGAAAGTGTCACTATGAATACGGACTTCAAAACGAAGATAACTATCAATGCAACTAGTAATGTGATTATTCCAACTAGATTGAGTATCATACATGTAATCATAATAGTAGTGATTGTTACTCTTATACTTACTATTCAAATAATTGGAAAAACCAGGGTCTAGTTCACTCAGAAAAAAACCAATCCCCAAAATCTGATCTTCAATATCAATATATACAGAATAACTGTCACCATTACCATCCCTAATTAAAAACGATTTATCACAGATATAACTGTCACCATTACCATCCCTAATTAAAAAAGTTTTATCAGAGATAAAACTCCAAATATCCCTAATAGCAAATAAATAATCAACATTTCTGAAACTATCACTCCAACTAGGAATGGTATGTCCAACAGCATTAAGGCTATCCATTGATTTACTTAGCCCACACTTATGTTCTAACTTTGCCTTAGACAACATCGAATTGAACCACCACTTTTTCATAGAGTCTTCTTGCTCCCTATTTGATGAAAATATAATAGATGAATAGTCATCCGATGAATAATCATTTTATTATTTTATTTCCTATCAAAATTAAGCATATGATCCAATCATTGGGGGTGAGTAT